CGAAGGGCTAGGTTTCGCTACAAAAAGGGGGTTTATTTTGGAACAAACTTACACTACACAATGAAAAATAGCACAGAGTGATAGAATTCGTGGAATCATAAATGATCTACATAAGATACTTCTAATAGAAAGAATCACACATTGTCGAACAATTCGACAGACCAAATCCCCAAACCAACCCAATTCATAGAATATAGACGAAGGAACGTTGATACATTAAGGACCAATTCATTATCTCTGCATTATATTTGAAACAACCAATTTGTTTGTTGTTCGGCCAAAAAAGAATTAGTTGAAGTCGAGGGATTTCTACAAATACAAGATCAAGAAAAGAATAGGTACTAGATCCGTGTAACTTAGGATTCCGTTTGGCTGGGTCAGGATAAAGTTTTTAGACGGAGGAACATGTCATGATTTTCATTGACTGAGATTGGGTATACCAAAACAAAAGTATATCCGTAACTCTTTGATCATGGACAGGAAAAAAGTCATATGTAATTCACCCGTGAAGATTAAGGAAGAAGGATAGGTATTTTATCCTAGATTTTACAAATAGCGATTGGATTCGTTGGAATGAATTATTGTTTTTATTTTCCTGTCCCTATGTATTCACATGAGCATGTGGTAATGCTTTCATTTCTACGGACAAATAGACGGGTCAGTCCATAAACAAGTACTAATCTAATGAGGAAATGAAAACTATACTAAACTAAAATAGAATGTCTATACAAAAATAGAATGTGTTAGGGCTATACGGACTCGAACCGTAGACCTTCTCGGTAAAACAGATCAAACTTATTATTATCGAAATGATTCGAACTGTTTCAAAGACCCAACATGCATTTTGTTGCATTGGGCTCTTTCATCAACTGATTGATGTAAAGATCAGTTAGTCCACCATATTTTTTCTTTATGGGAAGATAATAAGATGGCTCCATGTGCTCTGTGATTCATCATTTGTATTCTGATGAAGGAGCAATACCAAAGTGTTTCAAAGAAGGGTTACCTTGACTTAGGTCTGCCTCCGGCCTAGATCAACCTGAGTTAAATGGAGTCTCCATCGTTCCGCTGCAAGAATTAAATATGAGACTTCATACACCTTAAAGTTCATAGGACGAAAAGAGGTTCTTTTGAGTCCCTTATACTCATTAAGCCTAGCATTGAATGGACTGGGTATTTACCTTATCAAATAGCAAATCAATGGTAGGTTCTATTTGATTTGGCACCTGAATTCGCACTCAAATCGGACCGAACCCAATATTTGTCAGGCTATTGTTCTCTTGTTCCTTCGAATCTATGGAGTAAGACATCGATTTCTCAATAAGATCAATTATGTTCATTGCATAATGGGCTCTCTTGAAAAGCATTGGCGCACGTGTAAACGAGGTGCTCTACCTAACTGAGCTATAGCCCTTGTCATAGATATCTTAACATATAGATAATTTCTTGTCAAGATAGGATCCCACATGATAGCTCTCTGATCCGTTTACTGTTAGCGGATTGGTATTGCTTAGAAATAATATTCCACCTATAATCCCCGAAGCGATGGGTCCTTTTTTTGTGATGATAAATAACCTACTTAACTCAGTGGTTAGAGTATTGCTTTCATACGGCGGGAGTCATTGGTTCAAATCCAATAGTAGGTAGAACTTATTAGATACCAGAGTCAATGGTATCTAATAAGTTTTTCTACCCATCTTCTTTTTTCGTTGTATCATCTAGACTTGATTGTCTTCAATTGGCGGAATCAAAATCTGGTGTATAGTGTATAATAATAAAGAACTTCTTTTGATTATTATTTTGATGTATTTTTGACTAGTACGAAATAACATTCAGAGCCTCTACTCGTGTCCTAGCTCGTCTGAGAGCTAGATTCGCCTCAATTGCTTGTCTCTTACCCCGAGCTCTACTCAAGTTAGCTTCAGCTATTTCAAGAGCTTGTTGAGCTTCTTGCGGATCAATGTCAGTACTCATCTCCGCATCATTTCCTAAAATGGCGATCTCATTATTACTTATTCTAGCGAAACCGCCCATCAGGGCCACCGTTAACCATTGGTCATTGAGGCGTATTCTCAAAAGACCTATATCCACCGCCGTGGCAATAGGGGCGTGGTTTGGTAATACGCCAATTTGGCCACTATTAGTAGATAAAATGATTTCTTTCACTTCTGAATCCCAAATAATTCGATTAGGAGTCAGTACACAAAGATTTAAGGTCATTTCTTCTCCCCTTCTAAGTTCATAGCTTTCGCGGTAGCTTCATCGATGTTACCCACTAAATAAAAGGCCTGCTCGGGAAGACTATCTAATTCTCCGGAAAGTATCAGTTGAAACCCCCTAATTGTTTCTGCGAGACCAACATATTTCCCTGGAGAACCGGTAAAGACTTCTGCCACGAAGAAGGGTTGTGATAAGAAACGCTCAATTTTTCGTGCTCTTGCTACAGTTAGACGATCTTCTTCGGATAATTCGTCCAACCCCAGGATAGCTATAATGTCCT